CCGCTTGTCCAACGGATTTCTTGAGTGTTCGGGTTTATTTATGGCATGAAACAACTCGCAGCATGGGTCTAGCTTATTGATACCTCACTTAAAACTCTACTTGAATTCAGCTGATTTGTTTTACCGAGAAAACCCGAGCGCAAAAAAATTTTTGCGCACCGGTTTTCTGGCCTAAGTTTATTTTGCCTTTATCACGAATGATTTTCCTTGGTTAACAATAATTGTATTTTTACCAATAGCTGCGGGTTCTTTAATTTTTTTTCTTCCTCATAAAGGAAATAAGGTAATTAGATGGTATACCATTTGTATATGTATTTTAGAGCTCCTTCTACTAACCTATGTATTCCGTTATCATTTCCAATCAGATGATCCATTAATCCAACTAGTGGAAGATTATAAATGGATTCATTTTTTTGATTTCCATTGGAAATTAGGAATAGATGGACTTTCTATAGGACCTATTTTACTAACGGGATTTATCACTACTTTAGCTACGTTAGCAGCCTGGCCTCTTACTCGGGATTCTCGATTATTCCATTTTTTGCTATTAGCAATGTATAGCGCTCAAATAGGGCCATTTTCTTCTCAGGATCTTTTACTTTTTTTCATCATGTGGGAGTTAGAATTAATTCCGGTTTATCTCCTTCTATCCATGTGGGGAGGAAAGAAACGGATGTACTCGGCAACTAAATTTATTTTGTACACGGCAGGAGGTTCTGTTTTTCTATTAATGGGAGTTATGGGTCTTGGTTTATATGGTTCTAATGAACCAACATTAGATTTTGAAACATCAATTAATCGACCGTATCCTGTGGCCTTGGAAATAATATTTTATATCGGATTTTTGATTTCGTTTGCTGTCAAATCGCCGATTCTACCTTTCCATACATGGTTACCTGATACCCACGGCGAAGCTCATTACAGTACTTGTATGCTTTTAGCTGGAATCTTATTAAAAATGGGGGCATATGGATTGATTCGAATTAATATGGAATTATTACCTCATGCTCATTCTATTTTTTCTCCCTGGTTGATGATAATAGGCACAATACAAATAATCTATGCAGCTTTAACTTCTTCCGGCCAACGTAATTTTAAAAAAAGAATAGCCTATTCTTCTGTATCGCATATGGGTTTGATACTTATAGGAATTGGTTCTATAACCGACGCAGGACTCAATGGAGCCATTTTACAAATAATTTCTCACGGATTTATTGGGGCGGCCTTTTTTTTCTTGGCAGGAACAAGTTATGATAGAATACGTCTTGTTTATCTCGACGAAATGGGCGGCGTAGCTATCCCAATGCCAAAAATATTTACGCTGTTTAGTAGCTTTTCTATGGGCTCCCTCGCATTACCAGGTATGAGTGGTTTTGTTGCAGAATTAATCGTATTGTGGGGACTAATTACCAGTCAAAAATATCTTTTCATGCCAAAAATTCTACTGACTTTTGTAATAGCAATTGGAATGATATTAACGCCCATTTATTCATTATCTATGTCACGCCAGATGTTCTATGGATCCAAGTTATTTAATGCCCCGACTTCTTATCTTTTTGATTTTGGACCGCGCGAGTTGTTTGTTTCAATCGCTATCTTTCTACCCATAATAGGGATTGGAATCTACCCGGATTTTGTTCTGTCACTTTCAGTTGAGAAAGTTGAAGTTCTTTTATCTAGTTTTTTATAGAGATTTTTCCTAAAGAAAAATGAGATAATTTTTAAAAACTTGTTGTAGAATAGACAAAAGAATGCTTTTTTCTATTATTTTAAATAAAGTGAAAAATAAATTTTCATTTTAACCCGAGATGCGCGGTCTTTGCGAGAACCGCGCGAATCACTACACTATTGGTACTGGATTCACGCAGTTCGTTACAAAGTTTTTTATAGACAGCTCGAGTTAGTTTGTATTCGTAAGAAGCTTCCTTAGCTAGACGGTAATGGAAATGAACCATAACTATGTAGCCCTATTCCTAATAGATTAACTCCAAAATAGCATATCCAAATTATCAGAAAACCTAGAACCGCCACCAGTGCGGAATTTTCACCCGGGAAATTCTTATTTGTTCGAATATGTAAATAAATAGCGAATATCATCCAAGTAATAAAGGCCCAAATTTCTTTTGGGTCCCAACTCCAATATGATCCCCACGCTTCATTCGCCCAGACTGCTCCTGAAATAATACCCGTAGTTAAAAAAAGAAATCCTAGACTAATAACACGATAACTCCAAAAATCCAATTGTTGAATTAATTGGCTCTTGTAATAATTTTTACCAGAAACAAAAGAAGTATTTCTTAAAATAGTACTTCTGTCATAGCTATATTGGATTTCGTTAAATGAAAATGATTTTAAAAACCGATTACTTTTCTTTCGAAATGTAAAGACTAGAAGTGCAGCGGATAATAATGATCCACACAGAAGAGCGGCATAGCTCAATATCATCATACTTACGTGCATTATTAACCACTCGGATTGGAGCGCAGGGACTAATATTGCAGGTTTCTGTATTTCACTTAAAAGACTTGAAGTAGCAAAGCCTTGGGTAAAAATAGTACTCGAGGCGGTTATTGCGCTTAGATTTTTATTTTTTTTTAAATAGGCGACTATATGAATAAGGGAGAAACTCCACGAAAGAAAGATTAATGATTCGTATAAATCACTTAGTGGAAAATGACCGGAATAAATCCAACGAGTCACTAATAATCCTGTGAAACACAAAAAGGTCGGTATCATGCCCTTTTCTGATAACTCATATGGTTTTATGAGTTCAGTGACCAATAGGTTGAAAAACCAAATTGAAATGACAATTGAAACAATTGAAAAGGAAATATGATTTAATATATGCTCTAAGGTTGAAAATATCATAAAAAAAATAAAGAGTAATCCCTTAATTTAAGTATAAATGAAAAGCGGGAATTTCATTTATTTTTCATTATAAGATCTATTGTCTGGTGTTTCGAAGACGGCATGCCGCTACTCGGACTCGAACCGAGATGCTCTCGCACTGCTTCCTAAGAGCAGCGTGTCTACCGATTTCACCATAGCGGCTTGTTCGAACCCATAATAGGCTATTTATATTGAATTGTCAAGATTGACCGTGTCACTTTACTGAAAAAATTTTTGAATAACAATTCAAATTCATAATAATTAGTTCCCATTTAACTTATTTCATAAATTTAAAACAACCAAATGAATTTTCTCGCGGAACATAAAAGAAACCTTTTTTGGATTTTTCTAAAGTAAGACATTGTTTGTATATAATATCCCGAGAGTTTTCGTCTTTTATTGGTTGGGCTGAAATCAAAAAATATCTGAGAACTCTATAGTCATTCCGAGAAAGACGAAGTCAGAAAGTTATACAAGTTTTCAAAATTGAATCAATGAGTTTCTCTCGTTAATTTGAACTCAAGATCTTTATTTCTGATCTTCTCTCGATATTCTTTAGATATTATAGATAAAGAAAACATATTATTAGCATTTGAATTATAACAAAAAGGTCGATGGGGAAAATAATACTCCCCACCAACAAAATGAAAAATGGAGTCCTAAAAAAAGGTAAAAGCTTGGTTTTTCTTATTGTATTTTTTCTTAGAATTTACGAAATTTGCAAATTCTTAATGTTCCATTTTTCTATATGAACATCACAAAACGGAGTCTATTTCATATTGATTAGTTCAAACTAATAGAGAGTTGTAATTGAGAATTTGATAGTAAGACTGAAATGAGCCAATTTTAACGTCAAATAGATTCCGAGTCTTACAACATTTTAGGACTTATTTGCTCGTCGCATAAAAAAACTTTTTGATTTGCCGGTAGAAAGAGATTTTCCTAATGACAAAGCTTTTAACGCCGATGAATATCCCTTCCTTTTCCAAATATTTTGACGAATACGCTTTTTTGATCTAGAAGTGCGTTTTTTTGGAACTGCCATTTCAAAATGAAGAGGTTACTCATTGTTATAGTTGGATGTGAAAGACATCTATTGTTCAAAAGAATCCTTAATTACTATTCATTATCTAGTTATTCTTTTAGTCCTTATCATCACAAATAAATCTAAATATATGAAACTTCTCTACAAGATTCCTACAAATTTTTGTTCAAAAAGGTTTTTTATACTCTAGAAGGCTTCTAAGAACAAATAAGTTGTATGGATTAGTAGTACTTTTATTTGTCGTTTTTTCTCAGATATTTCTATAATCAGCTATGATATATAAATCGAATTAGTGGAACTAAAAAAAAGAATCTAAAAGATCTATCTCCAGTGCTTTTTGTCATTCGACACTGCATTTCCATGTAATAAAATCAAAGGAAGTATTTCAAAAGACAACTTTTATCTAATACCAAATGGAATCTTTTTTCGAGTAACTAGTCCAACGAATCCGTCTAAAATTTTTGAAATTCGAATGAGATTAGTAATTTATCTGTTCTGTTACCGGATACATCTTTTTATCCTTTCTCACTAAAGAAAATTTTCTCAATTAATAAAAAATCAAGTTTCAAATAAACCATTAAGTTTTATATATAGACTCAGATATTCTAACGGTTTCTAATAACAAAAATATTTTTTTTAAAACAAAAAAAAGAATCATAATCAATCTCATAAGGAATTGGTTAATAAGTTGAAATAAACTAACTAAAATGAAACTAACTAAAAAAACGACGAGTTATTAAGCCGATGACATTAGTGAATTCCACGATTTATATCAGAATCAAGTACTTTTGAGTGTAATTCCGGATGTTTGCTATAAAAAAAACCATTGTTAGCAAAATTTCTATTTTTATTTTTGATCTCTTCCTAAATTTGTATATTTTCAAAATACAAATATATTTAAAATAAAGAAGTAGTTTTTTTTATAGAACTTGGTCATATTATTTGACCACATCTAACTTCTTGAGTTTAATATTTGAACTATTTCGAAAAACTCAGATACAGAATTAAGTACGAGTATCAAATGCTAAATTTTTATTTACGTTAAATTTTTTTAAGTTAGTGCATATTTTGATTTTTTTTATTGATCCCTTTTGAAAGGGGTAGGGTCCAGTTAATCGGAAGCAATTAATTCAGACTAAAAAACTTTTTTTATGGAACAAACATATCAATATGCATGGATAATACCTTTCCTTCCACTTTCAGTTCCTATATTAATCGGGGTGGGACTTCTTCTTTTTCCGTCGGCAACAAAACGTCTTCGTCGTATGTGGGCTTTTCAAAGTGTTTTAGTATTAAGTATAGTCATGATTTTTTCGATCAATTTATCGATTCAGCAACTAAATAGCCGTGCTACCTATCAATATGTCTGGGCTTGGATTCTCAATAATGATTTTTCTTTAGAATTTGGCTACTTAATTGATCCGCTTACTTCTATTATGTCAATATTAATCACTACTGTTGGAATTTTGGTTCTTATTTATAGTGATAATTATATGTTTCATGATCGTGGATATTTGAGATTTTTTGCTTATATGAGTTTTTTCAGTACTGCCATGTTGGGATTAGTTACTAGTTCCAATTTGATACAAATTTATATTTTTTGGGAATTAGTAGGAATGTGTTCCTATCTATTAATAGGATTTTGGTTCACACGTCCTGTTGCAGCAAATGCTTGTCAAAAAGCGTTTGTAACTAATCGTGTTGGGGATTTTGGTTTATTATTGGGAATTTTGGGTTTTTATTGGATAACAGGGAGTTTTGAATTTCGGGATTTATTTCAAATATTCAATAACTTGATTTTTCATAATGACTTAAATTTTTTATTTGTTACGTGGTGCGCTGTTTTATTCTTTTCTGGTGCTGTTTCGAAATCTGCACAATTCCCCCTTCATGTATGGTTACCAGATGCAATGGAAGGGCCGACTCCTATTTCGGCTCTTATCCATGCGGCTACTATGGTAGCCGCGGGAATTTTCCTTGTAGCTCGACTTTTACCTCTTTTCATTATTATACCTCAAATAATGAATTTAATTTCTTTAATAGGGATAATAACACTATTTTTTGGAGCTACTTTAGCTCTTGCTCAAAAAGACATTAAGAGAGGTTTAGCCTATTCCACCATGTCTCAATTGGGTTATATGATGTTAGCTCTCGGTATGGGGTCTTCTCGAAGTGCTTTATTTCATTTGATTACTCATGCTTATTCGAAAGCATTATTGTTTTTGGGATCGGGTTCTGTTATTCATTCAATGCAAACTATTGTTGGTTATTCTCCGACTAAAAGTCAAAATATGGTTTTTATGGGAGGTTTAAAAAAACATGTACCAATTACCAAAAGTGCGTTTTTATTAGGCACACTTTCTCTTTGTGGGATTCCACCTCTTGCTTGTTTTTGGTCCAAAGATCAAATTCTTAATGATAGTTGGTTATATTCAGCAATTTTTGCAATAATAGCTTGGTCTACGGCGGGATTAACCGCATTTTATATGTTTCGGATCTATTTACTTACTTTTGAAGGACATTTAAATGCTCATTTTCAAAATTTCAGTGGAAAAAAAAATACTTCCCTCTATTCAATATCTCTATGGGGTAAAGAAGGTTTTAAAGTCAATAAGAAAAACTTTCATTTGTTAACTTTATTAATAATGACGAAACAGAAAAGTGCTTATTTTTTTTCACATAAAATAGATCAAATTGATGAGAATGCAAGAACTAGAAGCCAACCTTTTCTTACTATTTCTCGTTTTGGCAAGAAGAAAACTTTTGAGTATCCTTATGAATCGGATAATACTATATTATTTCCTATCCTTATATTAGTCTTCTTTACTTTCTTTGTTGGATTCATAGGAATTTCTTTTAATGGCGTCGATTTGGATATTTTATCCAAATGGTTAACCCCCTCGATAAATCTGTTACATCCAAATTCGAATTATTTAACAGATTGGTCGGAATTTGCGAAAGATGCAGTGTTTTCAGTTAGTCTAGCCTATCTTGGAATAATTATAGCATTTTTTTTTTATAAGCCTCCGTATTCCCCTTTTACAAATTTTGATTTAGTTAATTCATTAATTAAAACAAATCTTAAGAGAATTTTTTCTGACAAGATAAAAAATGGGATATATGCTTGGTCATATAATCGTGGTTATATAGACGCTTTTTATGCAACATACTTAACAGGGACGATGAGAAGAGTGTCTGAATTCACTCATTTTTTTGATCGACAAGTAGTTGATGGAATTACGAATGGAGTTGGTCTTATGAGTTTTTTTGTAGGAGAGACGCTCAAATCGATTGGCGGCGGGCGCATTTCTTCGTATCTTTTCTTGTATTCTTCTTACGTCTCAATTTTTTTATTAATTGCTTATTTCTTATCTAGAAGATAAAATTTTCGCTATTCTATTCTTGAATCTAAACATACGAGGATAGAATAGTAAAAAAAAAAGCGTGAATATTTAAAAGCTCAATTTCATCAATAAGAATCATTTTGTTATTTTTTCTTTCGGTTTTTTGATCCTAGATCAATTTCTTTCCTATCAAAAAAATCAGAAAATGTTACCAAATTTATA